CTTGGATGGAAATTTCTTTTACCTATTTCTCTAGGTAATCTATTATTAACAACTTCTTCCCAACTTCTTTCACTGTAAAAAAAATACTTCTATATTCACGACTTGTCTCAAACAAGAGAAAGAAACAAGTATCCTATTTTTTATAGATATTCACGATATGTTCCCTATGGTAACTGAGTTCATGAATTATGGCCAACAAACAGTACGAGCCGCAAGGTATATTGGTCAAGGTTTCATGATTACCTTATCACACGCGAATCGTTTACCTGTAACTATTCAATACCCCTACGAAAAATTGATCACGTCCGAGCGTTTCCGTGGCCGAATCCACTTTGAATTTGATAAATGCATTGCTTGTGAAGTATGTGTTCGCGTATGTCCTATAGATCTACCCGTTGTTGATTGGAAATTGGAAACTGATATTAGAAAGAAACGATTGCTTAATTACAGTATTGATTTCGGAATATGTATATTTTGTGGTAATTGCGTTGAGTATTGTCCAACAAATTGTTTATCAATGACTGAAGAATATGAACTTTCTACTTATGATCGTCACGAATTGAATTATAATCAAATTGCTTTGGGTCGGTTACCAATGTCAGTAATTGACGATTACACAATTCGAACAATTTTAAATTTGCCTGAAATAAAAACTTAAGAACTCGTTTTGATCTAGTTTAATAATAATTAATTATAATTAAGAATTAATTAAGAACTAGTCTAAAAAAGTAGAGTTACCTCTTTTTCCTGACCGGGTCAATAAAGTTATGAAAGATTTTGATTTATTTATCTCTTATTTTATATATAATGGATTTACCTGGACTAATACATGATTTTCTTTTAGTCTTTCTGGGATTGGGTCTTATATTAGGGGGTCTGGGAGTAGTATTACTTCCCAATCCCATTTATTCTGCCTTTTCGTTGGGATTGGTTTTTGTTTGTATATCTTTATTCTATATTCTATCGAACTCACATTTTGTAGCCGCTGCGCAGCTCCTTATTTACGTAGGAGCCATAAATGTTTTAATCATTTTTGCTGTGATGTTCATAAATGATTCAGAATATTCCAAAGATTTCCATCTTTGGACCGTGGGAGATGGAGTAACTTCTGTGGTCTGTACAAGTATTTTTGTTTCACTAATTACTACTATTTCGGATACGTCATGGTACGGGATTATTTGGACTGCAAAAGCAAACCAGATTATCGAGCAAGATCTGATAAGTAATAGTCAACAAATTGGGATTCATTTATCAACAGATTTTTTTCTTCCGTTTGAATTTATTTCAATAATTCTTTTAGTTGCGTTAATCGGCGCAATTGCTGTAGCTCGTCAATAATACTCTTTCGAAACGAAATGTAAAAACCTTTTTATGAGCTATCACATGCATTTTATTTTTCTATTTGACGTTGTATATAAAATAGAAATTCTTTATTAGTTCGATCTATTCCCACTATATTCCTTTATTCTATATTCTATTCTATTACTCGTTATCGTTACTAGTCAATCCAATTGGTTAAAATGTTGTTCATATTGAAATGAATCGCGATTGATAAGGAGTTGGTTGATGATGCTCGAACATGTACTTGTTTTGAGTGCCTATTTATTTTCTGTCGGTCTATATGGATTGATTACAAGTCGAAATATGGTTAGGGCGCTTATGTGTCTTGAGCTTATATTAAATGCCGTTAATCTCAATTTTGTAACATTTTCTGATTTTTTTGATAGTCGTCAATTAAAAGGAGCCATTTTCTCCATTTTTGTTATAGCTATTGCAGCTGCTGAAGCTGCTATTGGACTCGCTATTGTTTCATCAATTTATCGTAACAGAAAATCAACTCGTATAAATCAATCTAATTTGTTGAATAAGTAATACTTTTTTATAATATAAAATAAATTAGAATTTTCATCAATTAAAATTTTGAAAATTAATTCAAATTAGCATGTCTGCCACGTAAGGTATGATCGTGTTATCACAAAATAAAGTAAAGATAATAAATCAAAGTAGTTTGGCACTGTCAATCCAGAAGTAGATTAATAAAAAAACTCGAGGAACTCATCGATTCATCTAGTACTAGTATTTAAATATATAATTCATTTATCAATTTACTAGATTGAAACTTTATCACGTTCAAAAATGGATAGATCCAATGTCGCATTCAGTAAAGATTTATGATACATGTATCGGGTGTACTCAATGTGTCCGAGCCTGTCCCACGGATGTATTAGAAATGATACCCTGGGATGGATGTAAAGCCAAACAAATAGCATCTGCTCCAAGAACGGAGGATTGTGTCGGTTGTAAGAGATGTGAATCCGCCTGCCCAACAGATTTCTTGAGTGTTCGAGTTTATTTATGGCATGAAACAACCCGCAGCATGGGTATAGCTTATTAATACGTTACAGAAACCCGAGTCCATTTTTTTTTTACCGCCAAAACCAGTGCCAAAAAATATTTGATTTTTTGGCACTGGTTTTTTTGGTCCAAGCGTATCTTGTCT